ATGCCTAGAGCTAACATCATATAACCCAATTGAGACATTGTAGAATAAGCTAAGCCCCTCTTAATATCCTTTTGAGAAAGAGCTAAAGTAGCTCCTAAAAAGACTGTGATTATACCTATGAAAGATATTAGATTCAGTATGTAAGGCATGACTATGAAAAGAGGAAGAAGACGAGCTACAAGAAAAATGCCTGCGGCTACCATAGTAGCAGCATGGATAAGAGCTGAAATAGGAGTAGGTCCTTCCATGGCATCAGGTAACCATATATGAAGGGGAAATTGCGCGGATTTAGCAAGTGCGCCCCCAAATAATAAGAAGGCACACAGAGTCAAAAAGAAAAAAGGAATTTCATTATTATGAACCAAATTCGAAAAGATTTCGAACAAATCTCGAAATTCAAAACTTCCCGTTATCCAATAAAGACCCAGAATTCCTAATAATAAACTGAAATCCCCTACACGATTAGTTACAAATGCTTTTTGACAGGCATTCGCGGCAACCGGTCGTGTAAACCAAAAGCCTATTAATAGGTAAGAAAACATTCCAACGAATTCCCAAAAAATATAAACTTGTATCAAATTGGAACTAGTGACTAAGCCCAACATTGAAACATTAAAAAAGGTCATATAAGAAAAAAATCTTAAATATCCTTGATCATGAAACATATATTTCTCACTATAAATAAGAACCGTAATCCCAACCGTAGTAATTAAAATTGACATGATAGAAGTAAGTGGATCTACCAAATGACCAAACTCTAAAGAAAAATCATTATTGATGGTCCAAGACCAGACATAGTGATAGATATAATTTTTATTTAGTTGATGAATAAATAAATAGGCCGAAAGAAGCATAACTAGACCTAACAAAAAAAGAGTAGGAAAGGCCCATATACGCCGAAGATGTTTTGTTGTCGTTGGAAAAAGTAGGAGTCCAACTCCTATTAACATAGGAACGGGAAGTGGAATGAACGGCATAATCCATGAATATTGATATATATGTTCCATAAAAAAATCAATAAAAAAATTCTTAATTCATTTTTTCTAATTCACCGGCCCTTTTTTTTGAATGAAAAGGATCCATAATAAATAAAGATGTTCTAAACTCAAATGACTTTTTCTAGTCTTAACTCTTAAGTATTAAGTATTCTAAATATTGCTAGAATTATTTGAAAATATTAAAGCTTACTTGTACTATTAGTCCCATTCAACTTTTGGAAATTTCAATTAGTTAGACTCTTCTCGAGCTTCACTACTTAATTTAATAGTTAATAGAAAAAAAAAGATTGAAATTCATTTTCAATTAAATAGGTAAAGCTGGGGTTCTTCAACTTTAGAATGTATTTTAGATTTGACTATAGCAGTGGCCATAATCCATATTTCCATACTAAAATATAAAAAGAGTACCCATAATCCGTATTTAAATAAAAAAATCGAAATGTCTTTCACATTTCACTATAGCAATGAAGAACTTTTTTAATTTCAAAATGACAGTTCCCAAAAAACGTATTTCTAGTTCAAAAAAGCGAATTCGGAAAAATCTCTGGAAAGTAAAAGGGCATCAGGCAGCGTTGAAAGCTTTTTCATTAGGGAAATCCCTTTCTACCGGGAATTCTAAAAGTTTTTTTCGTTTTTTTGCTAGGCCAGCTGATATTAATAAAAACAAAAGAATCAGAAATTGGGAGGGAAAAAATGAAACCAAATCGAAATGATAAGATGATTCTAAAAGAAACATCAGCATCAACATCAATTGGAAGGGAAAAAAGAAAACCTTTTAGAAATGATAAGCTGATTATAAAAGAATCATCAACTGGGAGGGAAACCATAAAACCTTTTAGAAAGGATAACCCAGTTCTAGTTGTTCAAACAAAGAGGATCAATCCAAAGCCTTATCGAGACGAAAAGAGCTCCATTTTGTTGCCAGGTGAAAAAAAAAAAAAAAGAGGATCCTCCGGTTTTTGATTTGAGTCAAAAATATGAGAATGCAGTTGTTCAAACAAAGAGGATCAATCTAAAGCCTTATCGAGACGAAAAGAACTCCATCTTGTTCCCAGGTGAAAAAGAGGCTCCTCCGGTTTTTTGTTTGAGGGAAGAAATGGACACACCCCAAAAAAACCCCGAGCGCTCTTTTTCCTCTGTTTATACTTATGGTTCTGATCCAAGTCTAATCAAACCTTTTCGTTTCAATTCTGTTCTTGGAGGCTGCTGCATCGTAGGGGTAGGGGTCCTTTTCATTGTATTGGTAAATCGCCTTTTCAAGGTATTGGTAAGGTCTATTTGGTATAAAAAAAAAGAATAATGAAGGGAAGTGACGAATCTAAAAAAAGAGGGGGGAAATCTGAATTCTTTCAGATTTTCCAATTTCCTTGAAAATAGGAATTCGGTATTTCAATAATGTAAGAAACCTGTAATTTCTATTCCACCTTTTATAATTGTTATTCTATATAACTTTTTATAATTGTTATTCTATTCCACCTTTTAGAAGAATAGCCCAGGAGAGACAAAGATCTTTATATGCAAACTTTCAATAATAGACGTATGGATATTCGCGCAGCCTTGATTTTCGGGCTGTTTTATGGGTCGTTAATCACATTTTCAAAAATCACAAGTTATCTTTTCCTTGTCCGCTATTGGATTTTTCAAGAAGAAGAGGGGACTGGTAAAGCGCGAGCACTCAGTAATGGATTTATGGTGGGGCATTTGTTGGGGTATTTATTAATTTACTACTTGCCCTTTTACAATATTGTCAGCAATTTTTACCTGAAAATCATACTGGCTCTTTGCCTTCTTTTGTACCATTTTTTCTGGACCAATCATCATCTAGACATTTATCTACCAAAATCGTTTTCGGCTCCGAGACGCGATCAAGCCCTAGCTTTTGTTTATGGTTTCAGTTATAGATTACTGAATTTTACGTTTTTTCCCAACGCCATATTCTCGAGAATGATCATAGCGTACTTGATACAATGCAAGTATAAGGTGCTCTACATATCGACTACTTTTTTGGTTTGGAGTATAGGCCATTTGATTTGTATCAAATTGGTTCAATTTTTCACATTATGGCTACAGAAAAATTTCTCTGCCTTTCTAATTCTTACTCATCAACTGTATCTTCAAGATAAAATCAAGAAGATAAGATCTAGGGCTATATCTCTAGCCCAAATGTTTGAGTATAAACCAGATCAAGTCATGAAACCTGGGATATACCGTCAGGCACAAACAATCGATGAAATGATTCAAATATTAGCTACGATTCTGTTTATTGTAGCCCTGTATTTTTTAGGAAAATCGCCGATACCTTTTGTTCCTCATCGTTCATCCGTGCCTAATGCAGTCGAGCTAGCTAGGATGGAACGCCTAGAGGAAGACGCCAAAGTGCAAAGAGAGATAGAAAATAGATTCTATCCATTAGAGTACTTCGAAGAAGAACAAAAGAAAGACGAAAAGTCAGATGACGAAGAAAAAAACAGGGCTCTAATTTCGAAAAAGAGTAACAAAAAACGAAAAGAAAGAGAAAAAGAGCACAGCGACGAACTCGACGAGGAAAGGAATAAAGAAAGGAATAAAGAAATTTCGGATATGGATGAGGAAGAGCTCGAAGAAAGTGAAAAGGGAGACAGCAACGAACTCGACGAGGAAGAGAATGAAGAAATTTCGGATATGGATGAAGAAACAGGATTTGAAAAATTTGAAAATACCCTTTATACTTTCTTTTCAGATTGCTTTTTCGAGTCCTTTTCATTTTATGCTTTCCTTTTCCACCGGTTGAAATTTTATTATGCTTTGCTTTTCCACCGGTTGCAATTTTTTTATGGTTACCTTTTCGACTTGTTTTCGTCTTCTAGTCGCTTTTTGAACCGATTCAAGCCCCTTTTTTCTCCCTTTTTGATCGTGGTCAAACATTTTGACCTCTACTTCAATCTCTTGTCCGTTTATATCCCTGATTTGAAGTTCCTGAAGTGGTTTTTGTTCAACCATAAAATGGTTTTTAGCGCCATTTTCCGCGGTTTTTCCCATTTCTTTTTCAATCCGCGCAGGTGGGTTCAACCTTACCGCTACATCAAAACTTCTTTCTACGAAGATAGTGTCAAAAAAGGGGGATTTTCACAATTTGGTTTTTATAAATGTGAAAGCGATGGAAAAGAACGGACCTCTTTCACATATCCCCTTTCTTTAATCACTTTTTCTAAAATGATTGAAGGAAAACTTTCTTTGTTTAGAAAAAACAAGCTACTGCCCGATAGGGATAGATTGTACACCCTTTGGGTTTTACGAAATGACAAGAAAAGGGCCAGTCTGAACAAGGAATTAAGAAAAAGAGTACAGAAGCTACAAAGCGGATCTCCTTTTAGGGATGCATTTGACATACGGAGAAAGCTCTTTCAATTCAAATACACTCCGAAAGCTTTGCGATCAATTTCTGAGACCTTGTTTGACCAAATGCACCCATCGGGAGGAAAAAAAAGGGAAAATGACCCCGTCTGGGATGGACCTTCTCGCGGAGCTTTTTGGTATAACCATAAATTCACGAAAACAGCAGCGGAACAGAGGGTTGACGAGGAAGAGCACCTGCAAACAATGTGGTTTTTTTTTAAAGACTTGAGACCTTTAAATCAGAAAGAGCAGTATTTGATACTCGAACGCGAGAAAGAGGAACGGGAAAGCCGGGCAAAACAAAAGCTTAGACGGCAAGTTTTCGAAAAGAGTCTATTAGGGAAAACTTTGAGAATACTTAAAAAAAAGGCTCCTTATAAAATTTTGCTAAAGTTAAAGAAAAAGACAAAGAAAGGAACATTGACAAACAAACAAAAGAAGGCTTGCCGCTTGAATCGGATTTTCACTAGAATTTTGGTTCTGAATTCTAATTTGAGACCAAGTTCAAAAAGAAACCTTTATTCCTCTCCAAACCCATTTTTAGATAAAATAAACAAAATACGTCGAAATCGTAACACGGTATACGACATTATGAATACCTACTATCAGGGTTTGAGCGGGTTCACACATAAAGACATTCCGAAAATGCGCAAAAAATATCAAAAATACCGTAAGTTTCAGCTGAAACTACGGACAATCATGAAAAAAGTTCCTCGGTGGGAATACAACATCGATGAGGAAAAAAAAGATTATAGTGAATACACGATAAGAAATGACGATGTAGTATCCGAAGACGTCTATTTGCGTACAAGAAAAGCAAAATTTAGGGTATTTCGAACCAAAGTCTGGAAATACTATGAGCGACATGAGAAACGTGAACTGAAGCAATGGTATTTTTACCGTTACGCTAAGATCACGCATTTTCGTCGCAATATGGTCAAAGGTGCGGACCGTACCCAAAGGCGAAAAGTAACGATTTGTGGGTGGTATGAACACCGGGCCCAGTCGCCCCTTTTTTTGCCCAAACGAAGGAAAACCCTTTTACTCATTCTGCTCACTTTAGATATCTTTGAGCTTATGAAAAAAGTTTATAGATTTCTACTACGGGAATACGGGTTTAAAGTGAGAGTTAAGCGTATATCCGAAAGGATAAACCGAATTTGGAAGAAACTGTGGAATCTGCCAGATTCTCAAAAGAGTGCTATAGAGGCTGCTATAGAAGCAGAAAACGAACTACAAGGGCTCAGGGAAGACGAAGAAGACAAAAAAGAAGCAGGGAATGCCTTAGAAGTAGAAGAATGGCAGGAGCGCCGAGAGGCGCATGAGATCCGAGCCATTTGTATAGCTGAGACGTGGGAACTCCTTCAATCGGGTCATGCAATAAGATCTCTGATACTATTAATCCAATCGTTTTTAAGGAAAAATGTGATCTTTCCTTTATTGATAATAGCTAAAAATATGGCTCGTATACTCTTATTTCAAAGTCCCGAATTGTTTCAGGATTTCGCGGATTTAAAGAAGGAAACTCACACCTTGTGCGATTTTGGTGGTATTCCACTTGACGAGTCACAAGACCCAATAGGGTGGTTCACAGATGGTTGTCAGATAAGGATCCACTTTCCTTTTGAGTGGAAACCTTGGCGAGAACCCGATCAAAGCAAAGAGAGCAGTGTGGCAGAGGATTTTTATTTAACCGTTTTTGGAAGAATAACTACTATTCCTTTTGGTACGGCTCGCAAACCCTATCCATTTTTTAAAACCGTTTTTGAAGAACTAAAGAAAAAAAAAGCTTCTCAAGAACTCAAAAACCTACTCACAAGTGTAATTAGAAAGTTGCAAAAGAAGGGTTTTTTGAAGTTTAAAAGAGAAGGGTTTCTTCGAAAAGGTCTTTTAGCTTTTCAAAAAAAAGGCTTTCAATCCAAGCTGCTAAAGGGCGTAAAAGTAAAAAAAAGAACAAATTTGAAAAAAGGGCCACAATCTAAATTAACAAAAAAGAAAAAAGAAAGGAAAGTGGATAAAACAAGCACAATCATAAATGAAATAGAAAGGCTTATAAAAGAAAAGAAAAAAAGACTTTTCATTATTCAAACAAGCATTAGTTCGACCAAAACCAGTTCTCATTCTAAAATCTCAGAAGCACTACGAAGGGTTTCTAAAATATTCAAAAGAAGAAAGGCACGATTCATTCGTAAATCTAAAATTTTTAGAAAATTGATCATTGAATGGATATACGTGAAAATACTTTTCGATTTGAAAAATAGATTTCTAGATGAAATAAATAAGAAAAGGAGTAGTCTGAAAATGGTTGCACAGTTTTTTTCTAAATTCAAAAAAAAAAGAAAAAACAAAATGATTGGCAAGGGCATTAAAGGCATTAATAAAAAGAAAAGAACAAAAAGCCGTTTTATTTCAACTATAAAAAAACATACTTTTAATTTGAGAAATAGTCAAATTAGTAATAGTCAAAAAACCATTGTTTTTGACTTATCCTCTCTGTCACAAGCATATGTATTTTTTAAATTATCACAAACGGAGAAGTCTTCTTTTAGAGTATCTAAATTCCGTAATTTGAAAAATTTTAGACTTGGGATGAATCGATGGAAAGAATGGTTAAGAGGCCATTTTGACTACTATCTTTTATCTGACATTAGATGGTCCAGATTAGAAGCACAAAAATGGCGAAATAAAATGAATCAATGTCGCACGGCTGAAAATCACAATTTCAAGAAAGGGGATTTATATGAAGTAGACTCATTGCCGATTAACCCACAAAAATTGAAATTTAAAAAGCACCTTAGATATGATCTTTTAGCATATAGCTTCCTTAATGCTGAATATAAGAAGGATCCCTATGTCATAGCGCCATCATTAGTAAATAATAAACACACCGCAATTGCACATCTTTACAACCTACACAAAGATAGCCTTGTGGATATGCTGACAAGTAACTATCAAAATTTGCGCGATTCCATGGAAAAGCACCCTTTGTTGGATATGCATATGGACGTTAATAGGACGGCACTGCGTAGGCGGATGACTTATAATCAGATACGATTTGATGTTGAAGATAAGAAAAAAGGATCTAAGGTGGTGGATAAGGTCGCTATTGATTCTTGGGTAACTGGACAGAATAGGGTGCTCCCGGACGGGTGGTTACCGAAGGAGCACCTCGATGATTTGGAGTTGGTAGAGTCCGCAACTCTTGCCCTAGAAACCATACGGCACCACAACTATTTCTCTGTTTACGCCTTATTTTGGCCTAAGTTTGATAGGCATGGGCTAGACAAGTTTGTTCGGTATGAAAAGTCGTATGATAAAAGACGTACCCCGATTTTTAAAAAACAAAAAAGCATGGATAAGCGAAAAAAAGACTTGGCTGCTAGAAAAAAAAAACTTTCGGGGAGGGCCCAAGCGATAAAGATTGCTCAACGAGAGTTTGACCTGAGTTTGATACTAGAACCTGAAGAAGTTGAAAAAATCGACAATAAGAACTTTTTTGATTGGATGGGGTTAAATAATGAAAACGAACTAGAAGAACTAATGGAACGCAATAATGATGAAAAGACAAGTTCTTTCCTAGGATCGAGTTTTTTTCTCTTCCCAGAATTTATCCAACTTTATAATTTACTAAATCTTTATGCGAAAGCGGAGTGGACCACGCCGATTCATTCTTTTTTGCAAAATCGAAAGATACGTTCGCGCTCCTCTTACGCGGATTTAAAGGTTGAGGTTGAAGGAGCGTACTGGTACATGTACGACAAAAAGGAATGGCCGGCGAAAGCACCTTGGGACTCGAACAGGGCCCGACGTCGTCGTCGACATCGCAGGGCGTTATTGAACCTAGGGAGAAAAGACCCTAGGAAGGAAACGACTTTGGACATTATGATAGATCCTAATGAGAGAGAAAGGGCTTATGCTGAGGCGATATCCGAAATGAAGGCCGAAGAACAAAAGAAAATAGACGAAGAATACGAAGAAGAAAAGGAAAAAAAGAAAAAAAAGAAAAAAGAACAAGGAAAGGCCTTTGACGAAACAAGCTACAGAAAAAAACACAAAAAAAGATTTGCTCGGGTGAGTACATTGAAACCGATAAAGTATTCAAGGTTTCGAAAGACGGCGCTGAAGGATCTAAAAGAGTCAAATTATTTTCGGTATCAAGTGCACTATAGCCTACGTTATTTGATAGCCGACTATCTTACTAATGTTACACGCACAAGCCAAGTTACCAATAAAGCAACTAACCCGAAGCTACTTATTGTTTTCATTAAAGATCTTATAGAAATGAGGCAATTTGGAATCATGGGAACTACTCAAAATCAACTTCCAACCTTGCAAGATATCCTAAAAATGGGGTATCTCGTTCTGAACCCCATTCGTACCTTTAAAAGATTGAGGTGGGAGCGCATTACGTATGAAATCCTAGCGATTTCCCTGATTCATAAGAATCAATTCCAAAAATTGGCCTACACTCCGGGTCCGGACAATAAAAGAGACCCTTGTCTGGAGATAGGTGTGAACAAAGTGAAGCAAACTACATATAAGGTCCGCAAGGGGCGCAAGGTAGTAGAATCGTTGAGCGTACGAAGACTGACAGTTAAGAGGTGTTGGGGACTGCGTGTGTCTTATGGGAAATTTGGGTGTCCTAGGTCTTTCTGGACCAAATTGATTCGATATTTAGTTCACCCATTCGCAATCCCATTGAAAGCCAAAGGACGTGGAAAGAAACAGAGAAAGCGGTCTCCTTGGTCTTATGAGAGAGTATTTGGTCTATTCAACTGGAAAACCGAAGTACGTCCAAAGAAAAAGAGAAAGCGGACTCCTTGGTCTTATGAGAGAGTATTTGGTCAATTCCACGCAGACCAGATGAGGTTCTTTTATAAAATAGGTGTTTGCGGCAAGTTCAAGCGCGAATGCACAGCTATCCTTCTAAGCCTTCTAACTGACCCTAAGCATGCGAACGACAGAATCAAAAAGCTTATTCTTTTGGACGAGGGAGTGCCAGATACGCTTGTCGAAAAGGGTCTGCTTGTTCCTGAAAATCTTTTATCCCCCAGACGCCGCAGACAATTGAGAATTTTAAATGAACTAAATAAAAAAAAGAAAAAAGAGAAAAGAATCCCTAAAACAAAATTAACCCGCTACACCAAACTTCTTAAAGAAACTGGACGTATGGATTTGAACCTACTATTGAGAGAACTAGACGAACGAGAAAAGAGACAAGGAGAGGAACGACTAAATCTAGTTCAAAAGAAAGAAAGAGAACAAGAAGAACTACGCAAGAAAGAAGAAGAAAGCAAAGAATTAAATAGAATCAGAAAGAAACTAATGAGATTAAAGTTTTTTCTTTGGCCGAATTATCGACTCGAAGACTTAGCTTGTATGAATCGCTATTGGTTTGATACTACTAATGGCAGCCGTTTCAGTATGTTAAGGATCCGAGTATATCCACGATTGAAAACCCGTTAATCTTCCAGTTTGACTAGAATACCCATACCATTATAATGGATTGTTTTACATTCCAGGTGTACCCCATGAAATATAGAAATGGCTCAACAAAAGAAGCTTTTATTGAGCCATTGTTTGGTTTTTAGATTTTCATTTGAATATTCCAATTTTTCTCTTTTGTTTATCTTGTGTAAGTGGAGAAAGAAATAGACTCTTCTTTTGTATCCCGAGCCGAATCCAATTTCAATTTGAATGAATTGTTGATTCATTTTTGATTTTCAAAAATGAGAAGTTCATAACGAAATGAATATTTTATTATATAAAAAATGGATCAATTCAAAAAGAACTAGGATTCTTATTACTGATCAGTCAAATTCATTTTTTAAAAAAAGAAAAGATAAGGAAACCTTGTTTTATGGTAAAAACTCCATTAATTTCAGTTATCTCGCAAGAAGAAAAAGAAAAGAATAGAGGGTCCGTTGAATTTCAAGTATTTTGTTTTAACAAGAAAATAGACAAAATTTCTTCCCATTTGAAATTGCACAGAAAGGACTATTTATCTCAGAGAGGTCTACATAAAATTTTGGGAAAACGCGATCGTCTGCTGTCTTATTTGTCAAAGAAAAATAGAGTACGTTATAAAGAATTAATAAATAGGTTGAATATTCGCGAGTCAAAAACTCGTTCAATTTGAAATTTTATTTTCAATTATTTGCTTTATTAGATTTTGGCATTTGGATGAATGGAATGTCTTTTCGTTTTCGGCAATTCATGAAAGAAAAAATCGAGGAAAAACTTATGACTATACCAGCTACAAGAAAAGACCTCATGATAGTCAATATGGGCCCTCACCACCCATCAATGCACGGTGTTCTTCGGCTCATCCTTACTCTAGATGGTGAAGATGTTATCGACTGTGAACCCGTATTGGGTTATTTACACAGAGGGATGGAAAAAATTGCGGAAAATCGAACTATTATACAATATCTGCCTTATGTAACACGTTGGGATTATTTGGCTACTATGTTCACAGAAGTAATAACTGTAAATGCCCCAGAGCAATTGGGAAATATTCAAGTACCTAAAAGGGCTGGCTATATCAGAACAATTATGCTCGAATTAAGTCGTATAGCTTCTCATCTATTATGGCTTGGACCCTTTATGGCCGATATTGGCGCACAAACCCCCTTTTTTTATATTTTCAGAGAAAGAGAATTAATATATGATCTGTTTGAAGCAGCCACCGGTATGAGAATGATGCATAATTATTTTCGTATCGGAGGAGTTGCAGCCGATCTACCTCATGGCTGGATAGATAAATGCTTGGATTTCTGTAATTATTTTTTAACAGGACTTGCTGAATATGAAAAGCTTATTACGCGGAATCCTATTTTTTTAGAGCGAGTAGAGGGAATAGGCATTATTGGTAAAGAAGAAGCAATAAATTGGGGTTTATCAGGACCAATGCTACGAGCTTCCGGAATGCAATGGGATCTTCGTAAAATCGAGAATTCTGAATGTTACAAAAAATTCGATTGGGAGGTTCAGTGGCAAAAAGAAGGAGATTCATTAGCTCGCTATTTAGTCCGAATCGGTGAAATGAGGGAATCCATAAAAATTATTCAACAGGCTCTGGAAGGAATTCCGGGAGGTCCTTATGAGAATTTAGAAATTCGATGTTTTGATAGAGAAAGGTATCCAGAATGGGGCGGTTTTGAATATCGATTCATTAGTAAAAAACCTTCTCCTACTTTTGAATTGCCGAAACAAGAACTTTATGTGAGAGTTGAAGCCCCAAAAGGAGAATTGGGAGTTTTTATGATAGGAGATCGGAGCAGCTTTCCTTGGAGATGGAAAATACGTCCACCGGGTTTTATGAATTTGCAAATTCTTCCTCAGTTAGTTAAAAGAATGAAATTGGCTGATATTATGACAATACTAGGTAGCATAGATATCATTATGGGAGAAGTTGATCGTTGAGATGATAATTGATACACCAGAAGTACAAGATATCAATTCTTTTTCCAGATTCGAATCCCTACAAGAGATATATGGGATCGTCTGGATGCTTGTCCCTATTTTCACCCTTGTAGTGGGAATCACAATAGGTGTATTAGTAATTGTGTGGTTAGAAAGAGAAATATCCGCGGGGATACAACAACGTATTGGGCCTGAATACGCCGGTCCTTTCGGAATTCTTCAAGCTCTAGCAGATGGGACAAAACTGCTTTTGAAAGAGAACCTTCTTCCATCTAGAGGGGATAGCCCTTTGTTCAGTATTGGCCCATCCATTGCAGTTATATCAATTCTTCTAAGTTATTCAGTAATTCCTTTTAGCTATCGCCTTGTTTTAGCTGATCTAAATGTTGGTGTTTTTTTATGGATTGCCATTTCAAGTATTGCTCCCATTGGACTTCTTATGTCAGGATATGGATCAAATAATAAATATTCCTTTTTAGGTGGTCTACGAGCTGCCGCTCAATCAATTAGTTATGAAATACCATTAACTCTATGTGTGTTGTCAATATCTCTACGTGTGATTCGTTAAAACAGAAACCCGCATTCGGGTTGAGGAACTAAACCAGATAGTTATATGAGTGAAAGAAAACAGCTTCTATTCTATAGTCTAAAATGAGAAATTGGCAGTAAAAAACGGAGTCTCATTTCCTATGTACAAGAGGTAAGCGGAAGTAAACATTAAGGGAAAGGGCCCTTGCCCCAAGATTGGTTGAGTAGTCATCCTGGCTTGAAGCGGGCTCAAAAGATCAACCGGATACGGTTTTCCTTACCCTTTCTGCCTATTCCCTCATATCTATTACCATAACAATACCAAATGGGGAGCTCCTTTCAAATGAGTGGATAGTTAGGAACACCAAAATACATAAAGGATTGGTAATGGAGATTTTGTAAATTGTCCAAAAGGAAAGGACATTGTTACATAACATAAAAAGAATAGTAATTGGGGGCTTTAAGTTGGTAGAAATGATCAAGCAGTACTCCTCGCAATTCCGACCTAGAGTATGCTCCGATCCACCGATTCAATAAATAACTATCAGGAACGAAATAATCCTTTATTCACTTTTTTGAAACCCCCCTTTAGAAAGAAGAATAGGAAAATGAAAAAAGCCTTGGAACTCACTACGTTAATCTAGACAATTAAAGATAAATAGGTTATCATACTTTCGAGTAAGCCGCTATGGTGAAATTGGTAGACACGCTGCTCTTAGGAAGCAGTGCTAAAGCATCTCGGTTCGAGTCCGAGTAGCGGCATATGATTTTCTATTCGAGATCAAAAAAAACCTAAAAAGATTTTATTATTTATTGTAATAAATTCCTTTTCCGATTTCCATTTCTTATATTTTAATTGGAGGAACCCTCACTTATCTTATTTGTATGATCTTTTTGACTTTAGAGCACATATTGACCCATATATGTTTTTCGGTTGTTGTAATTGTAATTACAATTCATTTAATAACTTTATTGGTCAATGAAATTGTAGGACTACAAAATTCGTCAGAAAAGGGCATGCTAGTGACTTTGTTCTCTATAACCGGATTATTAATAACTCGTTGGGTTTATTCAGGGCATTTCCCATTAAGTAATTTATATGAATCATTAATCTTTCTTTCATGGAATTTCTCCATTATTAATATGCTTCCGTATTTGAAAAAGTTTCAAAATCATTTAAGCGCAATAACCTCACCAAGTACTCTTTTTATCCAAGGCTTTTCTACTTCAGGTCTTTTAACTCAAATCCAGCAACCCAAAATATTAGTGCCCGCTCTCCACTCCCAGTGGTTAATGATGCACGTAAGTATGATGATATTGAGTTATGCATCTCTTTTGTGTGGATCGTTATTATCAATAGCTCTGTTAGTCATTACATTTCGAAAAAGTAGAAGGGTGGTTGGTAAAAGAAATTTTTTATTAAATGGGTTCTTTTCCAATATCCAATACATAAATGAAAGAGAGGAGATTTTACTAAAAACTCCTTTTCCTTCTTCTGTAAATTATTACAAGTCTCACTTGCTTCAACAATTTGATTATTGGAGTTATCGTATAATTAGTCTAGGATTTCTCTTTTTAACCATAGGAATTCTTTCGGGAGCAGTATGGGCTAATGAGGCATGGGGGTCGTATTGGAGTTGGGACCCAAAGGAAACTTGGGCGTTTATTACTTGGACGATATTTGCGATTTATTTACATATTCGAGAAAAGAAAAACTCGGAAGGTGTAAATTCCGCAATTGTGGCTTCTATTGGCTTTCTTATAATTTGGATATGCTATTTCGGAATTAATATATTAAAAATAGGATTACATAGTTATGGTTCATTTCCAATTTAATAGAATGAAATCGAAGGTTTTTAATGAGAAATAGAAAACCAGATTGTCGAAGCAAAGAGCTTGCAGAAATATAAGAAAACGTCGTAAAAGCCGTTGAGAACCATTCGAATCACTACACATAACTTGATTCAAATGGTTTTTACAAGGGCTAAGGATGTCTGATTACAAATCCTTTTTTTCTTTTTGCTTAACTTGAAATTAAGGCAAAGAGACGCTTTTTTCATTGTGCAAGTCCAACAAAAATGTGACTTTGATATAGGATTTCGTTTTTGACTTTTTTGTTTTATTTTTGAAATCTATCTATAAAAAAAATTTGATACAATCAATTCAACCTTGTCAACCGACAATGAGAGAAGAAAATCGGGATAAAGACCCATACCTATTACGGGTAAAAGCATAGAAATCGAAACAAATAACTCTCGCGGACCAGAATCAAAAAAAGAGGAGTTTGGGGCATTAAAAAGCCTGTAACCATAGAACATTTGGCGTAACATAGATAGTGAATAAATCGGAGTTAATATCATTCCAATTGCCATTACAAAAGTAATTATTATTTTCGGTATTAATAGAAATTTTTGGCTGGTGATTATTCCAAAAAAGACTATCAATTCTGCAACAAAACCACTCATGCCCGGTAATGCAAGGGAAGCCATCGATAAGATACTGAACATCGTAAATATTTTCGGAATGGCGACGGCCATTCCACCCATTTCATCGAAAAAACCAATACGTATTCTATCATAACTCGTCCCTGCCAAGAAAAAAAGCGCAGCACCAATAAATCCATGAGAGATTATTTGTAAAAGAGCTCCACTGAGTCCCGCATCCGTTATAGAGCCAATTCCTATAATTATGAAACCCATATGAGATACAGAGGAGTAGGCTATTCTTTTTTTTAAATTACGTTGACCAAGAGATGTCGAAGCTGCATAAACTATTTGGATTGCGCCTACTATAATGAAGTAGGGGGCAAATATCGAATGCGCATGGGGCAATAATTCCATATTGATCCGAACCAATCCATAAGCTCCCATTTTTAATAAGATTCCGGCTAGAAGCATACAAGTACTGTAATGGGCCTCTCCATGAGTGTCTGGTAACCATGTATGTAAGGGTATGATCGGTGATTTGACAGCAAAAGCAATAAGAAAGCCGATATAGAAGATTATTTCTAGTGCGGCAGGATACGATCTATGAACTAATATTTCAAAATTGAATGTTGGCTCGTTAGAACCGTATAACCCGATACCTAGAACGCCTATTAATAAAAAGATGGAACTTCCTGCAGTGTACAAAATAAACTTTGTAGATGAATACAGGCGTTTCTTCCCCCCCCACATGGATAAAAGTAAATAAACGGGAATTAACTCTAGCTCCCACATTAGGAAAAAAAGCAAAAGATCCTGAGAAGAAAATGATCCTATTTGACCACTGTACATTGCTAACATCATGAAATGGAATAATCGGGAATCTCGAGTAATGGGCCAAGCCGCTAACGTAGCCAAAGTGGTGATAAATCCCGTCAGTAAAATGGGTCCGAGGGAGAGTCCATCTATTCCCAATCTCCAGTCAAAATGAAAAAAAGGGATCCATTTAGAATCCTCCACCAGTTGGATTAATGGATCGTCCAATTGGAAATGATAACAGAATGCATAGGCGGTTAGAAGGAGTTCTAGTGAACAGACGCACAAAGTATACCATTTAGTTACCTTATTTCCTCTATGAGGGAGAAAGAAAATCAAAGAACCCGCTGAAATCGGAAAAATAACAATTATTGTTAACCAAGGAAAATAATTCATGGTAAAGACAAGATAAACTTGGACCATAAAACCCATGCTCAAAAATAGAATCTATTAATCTATATTCTCTTTTTTTTTCGAGTACGGGTTTTGTCGGTAAAAAAATAAGAAAAATGTATTCAATTCAACTGGGGTTTTCCGAAAGATATTAATAAGCTAGACCCATACTTCGAGTTGTTTCATGCCATAAATAAACCCGAACACTTAAGAAATCTGTTGGACAGGCGGATTCACATCTTTTACATCCGACACAGTCCTCTGTTCTTGGAGCGGAAGCAATTTGCTTAGCTTTACATCCGTCCCAGGGTATCATTTCTAATACATCTGTAGGGCAGGCTCTGACACATTGAGTACACCCTATACATGTATCATAAATTTTTACTGAGTGTGACATGGGGTCTATAATTGTTTATACGTCATAAATTTTCGATCTAGTCAATTCGTTTTGAAATAAAGGATATATTTCGCCACCAGATGAATCAATGATTTAGCAGAATTTTTCAATCTACTACTTTTGGTCGTAAAAAAGGCCCAAGATACTTTGCTTTGATTTCCTCTGTTTTCGCAAATAGAATCTAGGTCACATATCATACATGCCAACTTCAATTAATGAATGAGAAAATATGAATTATCTAATTCATACTACTTATTCAATAAATTCGATTGATTAATACGAATTGATTTTTTGTTACGATAAATTGACGAAAGAATAGCCGGTCCAATAGCTGCTTCAGCGGCTGCAATGGCTATAACAAAAAGGGAGAAAATGTCACCTTTTAGTTGGCGACTATCAAAAAAATCAGAAAATGTTACAAAATTTAAATTAACCCCATTCAGCATAAGTTCAAGAGACATAAGAGCCCTAATCATATTCCGACTCGTAATCAATCCATAGATACCAATAGAAAATAAAAAAGAACTCAAAACAAGGACATGTTCGAGTATCATTGAAGAGCTCCTTATCCATTTGAATTCATTTCAATAGCGACAAGAATGCAACAGATTCGATTCTTTTTAATGCTACTAAAAACAATTATGAAACAAAGGCAATATGTCGAAAAAATAGATTTTAAATTTTTAAAATTAAATTAATAGAATGAAAAGTCTTCACGCAGAATTCAAAGCAGATAGATATGATAAAACAGAAGAGCATTTCACTTCGAATTTTTGTTGTTTTGCCTGTTAGATTAGAAATGAAAAAGTTTTTTTACTGACGAGCCACAGAAATTGCACCTAACAAAGCAACTAAAAGAATTATAGAAATGAGTTCAAATGGAAGAAAAAAATTTGTTGATAAATGAATTCCAAGCTGTTGACTATTACTTATCAAATCTTTCTCTATAATCTGGTTTGATCTTGTAGTCCAAAGAATCCCATACCATGATGTATTTAGAATAGTAGTAATTAGTGAAAGAAAAAGAATTGTAGAAATTAGTGAAGTAAGCCCATCCCCAACAGTCCAAAGAGGACTATCTTTGTAATATTCTGAACCATTCATGAACATCACAGCAAATATTATTAAAACGTTTATAGCTCCTACGTAAATAAGGAGCTGTGCAGCAGCTACAAAATAGGAGTTTGATAAAATATAAAATAAAGATATACAAATAAAAACAAATCCCAAAGAAAAGGCAGAATAAATAGGGTTGGTAAGTAATACGACCCCTAAACTCCCTAATATAAGACTTGATCCCAGAAAAACTAAAAGAAAATCGTGTATTGGTCCGGTCAAATCCATTATATATAAGAAATAAATAGAAATCTTTTTCATGACCTTATTGACCCCACCAGGAAAACTTTTACGACACCAACCCATTAAGATTCAATTACAATTTTAATAAGTGTGAATTGCCGTAGGTCGAATAATTCGACAACCCCCCACTCTATATTTTGAATAAAGAAAGGGTATGTTAATAAACTAAAAATCCAAACGAAGCTGGGGTTCTTACTAACCAATCAATAGTTCCAGTTTGTCCTTATTGAACAAAAAAAAAAGACCGGATTCTTTATTCTTTTAGGCCAAAGATAAACTTTGGTAATTGGAATTTTTTTAATTAAAAAAGAAAGGGGTTTATCCACTTTTGATTTTAGGTTAATTCAAAATGGTTCGGATTGTATAATCCTCAATTACTGGCATTGGTAAACGACCCAGAGCTGTTTGATTATAATTTAATTCGTGACGATCATAGGTTGAAAGTTCATATTCTTCGGTCATGGATAAACAATTTGTTGGACAATACTCAACGCAATTACCACAAAATATACAAATTCCAAAATCAATACTGTAATTAAGTAAGCGTTTCTTTCGAATATCAGTTTCAAATTTCCAATCAACAACAGGTAGATCTATAGGGCATACACGAACACATACTTCACACGCAATGCATTTATCAAATTCAAAATGGATTCGACCGCGAAAACGCTCCGATGTAATTAATTTTTCATAGGGATATTGAATAGTTACAGGGAAACGATTTGCGTGGGATAAGGTAATCATCAAACTTTGACCAATGTACCTTGCGGCTCGTACTGTTTGTTGACCATAATTCATGAATCCAGTTACCATAGGGAACATATCGTGAATATCACTGAATAATTTTACCTTTCTTTCTCTTGTTTCATACACACCGTGAAGATAGAATCTTCTAGTCCTTTTTTATTTCCCTTACAGCGAAAAGAGTTGAGAAGAAGTTGTTAATAATAGATTACCGAGAGAAATAGGTAAAAGAAATTTCCACCCAAGATTTAATAGTTGGTCCATTCTTAGCCTAGGTAAAGTCCATCTTGTTGTGATAGAAATAAACAAGAAAAAAAAAGTTTTAGCTAATGTAATAAAAAGTGTGATTGTTGTTCTAAAGATTCCACCCGCGTTATTTATTTCAAATAATGAAGGAAAGTCTATGTACGGAATAGAGAGATTCCAACCGCCCAAATAAAGAATTGTTACAAATAAGGAAGAAACTAATAAATTTAAATAGGAAGTAACGTAAAATAAACCAAACTTTATACCAGAATATTCGGTTTGATAGCCGGCTACTAACTCTTCCTCTGCTTCTGGTAAATCAAAGGGTAATCTTTCGCATTCGGCTAGGGAAGCAATTAGAAAAAGAAGAAACCCTATAGGTTGACGCCACAAATTCCACCCCAAAAAACCATATTTTGACTGCGCCTCAATTATATCAACCGTACTTGAACTATTAGAAAATCCTAGTCGACAAAATCATCACTATTCCCACCGCTATTACAGAACCGTACGTGAGATTTTTTTACCTCATACGGCTCCTCAAGGGCCTTAAATAAATTGAAGGACCAAGTCAAGTCCTTTTTATTTTATCTGGCTCTATTTGTAGGCTAGATAAAGTTAAAAAAAATTATAGAAAGGTCCCGAATTAGACCAAAGGAATTCTGTCTACTAAAAACGAAAAGAAATAATAAAGGGAAAAAGTACTTCTGAATTGATCTCATCCTTTAATTTAATATTTCCGTTTTGCTTTCTTGAGTAATAGCTTAATCCTTGAATAAAATACCCCGTCTCAAGATATACATAAATATTCCGACCCAGGGTTTTCAATTACGAAAGCGGTTTTACATTATTTTCGTTAAGTTCATGACTTGAATAATGGCACGAGTTCGATCTTTCTAAAGTTAGAATTTCAATAAAAAGAGAAAAAAATGGACTTCTTTCTATTGTAATGTATTGAAATTCTAGTCTTACTCTTTTTTTTTCATTTTCCTATTCTTCTTTCTAAAGGGGGGTTTCAAAAAAGTGAATAAAGGATTATTTCGTTCCTGATAGTTATTTATTGAATCGGTGGATCGGAGCATACTCTAGGTCGGAATTGCGAGGAGTACTGCTTGATCATTTCTACCAACTTAAAGCCCCCAATTACTATTCTTTTTATGTTATGTAACAATGTCCTTTCCTTTTGGACAATTTACAAAATCTCCATTACCAATCCTTTATGTATTTTGGTGTTCCTAACTATCCACTCATTTGAAAGGAGCTCCCCATTTGGTATTGTTATGGTAATAGATATGAGGGAATAGGCAGAAAGGGTAAGGAAAACCGTATCCGGTTGATCTTTTGAGCCCGCTTCAAGCCAGGATGACTACTCAACCAATCTTGGGGCAAGGGCCCTTTCCCTTAATGTTTACTTCCGCTTACCTCTTGTACATAGGAAATGAGACTCCGTTTTTTACTGCCAATTTCTCATTTTAGACTATAGAATAGAAGCTGTTTTCTTTCACTCATATAACTATCTGGTTTAGTTCCTCAACCCGAATGCGGGTTTCTGTTTTAACGAATCACACGTAGAGATATTGACAACACACATAGAGTTAATGGTATTTCATAACTAATTGATTGAGCGGCAGCTCGTAGACCACCTAAAAAGGAATATTTATTATTTGATCCATATCCTGACATAAGAAGTCCAATGGGAGCAATACTTGAAATGGCAATCCATAAAAAAACACCAACATTTAGATCAGCTAAAACAAGGCGATAGCTAAAAGGAATTACTGAATAACTTAGAAGAATTGATATAACTGCAATGGATGGGCCAATACTGAACAAAGGGCTATCCCCTCTAGATGGAAGAAGGTTCTCTTTCAAAAGCAGTTTTGTCCCATCTGCTAGAGCTTGAAGAATTCCGAAAGGACCGGCGTATTCAGGCCCAATACGTTGTTGTATCCCCGCGGATATTTCTCTTTCTAACCACACAATTACTAATACACCTATTGTGATTCCCACTACAAGGGTGAAAATAGGGACAAGCATCCAGACGATCCCATATATCTCTTGTAGGGATTCGAATCTGGAAAAAGAATTGATATCTTGTACTTCTGGTGTATCAATTATCATCTCAACGATCAACTTCTCCCATAATGATATCTATGCTACCTAGTATTGTCATAATATCAGCCAATTTCATTCTTTTAACTAACTGAGGAAGAATTTGCAAATTCATAAAACCCGGTGGACGTATTTTCCATCTCCAAGGAAAGCTGCTCCGATCTCCTATCATAAAAACTCCCAATTCTCCTTTTGGGGCTTCAACTCTCACATAAAGTTCTTGTTTCGGCAATTCAAAAGTAGGAGAAGGTTTTTTACTAATGAATCGATATTCAAAACCGCCCCATTCTGGATACCTTTCTCTATCAAAACATCGAATTTCTAAATTCTCATAAGGACCTCCCGGAATTCCTTCCAGAGCCTGTTGAATAATTTTTATGGATTCCCTCATTTCACCGATTCGGACTAAATAGCGAGCTAATGAATCTCCTTCTTTTTGCCACTGAACCTCCCAATCGAATTTTTTGTAACATTCAGAATTCTCGATTTTACGAAGATCCCATTGCATTCCGGAAGCTCGTAGCATTGGTCCTGATAAACCCCAATTTATTGCTTCTTCTTTACCAATAATGCCTATTCCCTCTACTCGCTCTAAAAAAATAGGATTCCGCGTAATAAGCTTTTCATATTCAGCAAGTCCTGTTAAAAAATAATTACAGAAATCCAAGCATTTATCTATCCAGCCATGAGGTAGATCGGCTGCAACTCCTCCGATACGAAAATAATTATGCATCATTCTCATACCGGTGGCTGCTTCAAACAGATCATATATTAATTCTCTTTCTCTGAAAATATAAAAAAAGGGGGTTTGTGCGCCAATATCGGCCATAAAGGGTCCAAGCCATAATAGATGAGAAGCTATACGACTTAATTCGAGCATAATTGTTCTGATATAGCCAGCCCTTTTAGGTACTTGAATATTTCCCAATTGCTCTGGGGCATTTACAGTTATTACTTCTGTGAACATAGTAGCCAAATAATCCCAACGTGTTACATAAGGCAGATATTGTATAATAGTTCGATTTTCCGCAATTTTTTCCATCCCTCTGTGTAAATAACCCAATACGGGTTCACAGTCGATAACATCTTCACCATCTAGAGTAAGGATGAGCCGAAGAACACCGTGCATTGATGGGTGGTGAGGGCCCATATTGACTATCATGAGGTCTTTTCTTGTAGCTGGTATAGTCATAAGTTTTTCCTCGATTTTTTCTTTCATGAATTGCCGAAAACGAAAAGACATTCCATTCATCCAAATGCCAAAATCTAATAAAGCAAATAATTGAAAATAAAATTTCAAATTGAACGAGTTTTTGACTCGCGAATATTCAACCTATTTATTAATTCTTTATAACGTACTCTATTTTTCTTTGACAAATAAGACAGCAGACGATCGCGTTTTCCCAAAATTTTATGTAGACCTCTCTGAGATAAATAGTCCTTTCTGTGCAATTTCAAATGGGAAGAAATTTTGTCTATTTTCTTGTTAAAACAAAATACTTGAAATTCAACGGACCCTCTATTCTTTTCTTTTTCTTCTTGCGAGATAACTGAAATTAATGGAGTTTTTACCATAAAACAAGGTTTCCTTATCTTTTCTTTTTTTAAAAAATGAATTTGACTGATCAGTAATAAGAATCCTAGTTCTTTTTGAATTGATCCATTTTTTATATAATAAAATATTCATTTCGTTATGAACTTCTCATTTTTGAAAATCAAAAATGAATCAACAATTCATTCAAATTGAAATTGGATTCGGCTCGGGATACAAAAGAAGAGTCTATTTCTTTCTCCACTTACACAAGATAAACAAAAGAGAAAAATTGGAATATTCAAATGAAAATCTAAAAACCAAACAATGGCTCAATAAAAGCTTCTTTTGTTGAGCCATTTCTATATTTCATGGGGTACACCTGGAATGTAAAACAATCCATTATAATGGTATGGGTATTCTAGTCAAACTGGAAGATTAACGGGTTTTCAATCGTGGATATACTCGGATCCTTAACATACTGAAACGGCTGCCATTAGTAGTATCAAACCAATAGCGATTCATACAAGCTAAGTCTTCGAGTCGATAATTCGGCCAAAGAAAAAACTTTAATCTCATTAGTTTCTTTCTGATTCTATTTAATTCTTTGCTTTCTTCTTCTTTCTTGCGTAGTTCTTCTTGTTCTCTTTCTTTCTTTTGAACTAGATTTAGTCGTTCCTCTCCTTGTCTCTTTTCTCGTTCGTCTAGTTCTCTCAATAGTAGGTTCAAATCCATACGTCCAGTTTCTTTAAGAAGTTTGGTGTAGCGGGTTAATTTTGTTTTAGGGATTCTTTTCTCTTTTTTCTTTTTTTTATTTAGTTCATTTAAAATTCTCAATTGTCTGCGGCGTCTGGGGGATAAAAGATTTTCAGGAACAAGCAGACCCTTTTCGACAAGCGTATCTGGCACTCCCTCGTCCAAAAGAATAAGCTTTTTGATTCTGTCGTTCGCATGCTTAGGGTCAGTTAGAAGGCTTAGAAGGATAGCTGTGCATTCGCGCTTGAACTTGCCGCAAACACCTATTTTATAAAAGAACCTCATCTGGTCTGCGTGGAATTGACCAAATACTCTCTCATAAGACCAAGGAGTCCGCTTTCTCTTTTTCTTTGGACGTACTTCGGTTTTCCAGTTGAATAGACCAAATACTCTCTCATAAGACCAAGGAGACCGCTTTCTCTGTTTCTTTCCACGTCCTTTGGCTTTCAATGGGATTGCGAATGGGTGAACTAAATATCGAATCAATTTGGTCCAGAAAGACCTAGGACACCCAAATTTCCCATAAGACACACGCAGTCCCCAACACCTCTTAACTGTCAGTCTTCGTACGCTCAACGATTCTACTACCTTGCGCCCCTTGCGGACCTTATATGTAGTTTGCTTCACTTTGTTCACACCTATCTCCAGACAAGGGTCTCTTTTATTGTCCGGACCCGGAGTGTAGGCCAATTTTTGGAATTGATTCTTATGAATCAGGGAAATCGCTAGGATTTCATACGTAATGCGCTCCCACCTCAATCTTTTAAAGGTACGAATGGGGTTCAGAACGAGATACCCCATTTTTAGGATATCTTGCAAGGTTGGAAGTTGATTTTGAGTAGTTCCCATGATTCCAAATTGCCTCATTTCTATAAGATCTTTAATGAAAACAATAAGTAGCTTCGGGTTAGTTGCTTTATTGGTAACTTGGCTTGTGCGTGTAACATTAGTAAGATAGTCGGCTATCAAATAACGTAGGCTATAGTGCACTTGATACCGAAAATAATTTGACTCTTTTAGATCCTTCAGCGCCGTCTTTCGAAACCTTGAATACTTTATCGGTTTCAATGTACTCACCCGAGCAAATCTTTTTTTGTGTTTTTTTCTGTAGCTTGTTTCGTCAAAGGCCTTTCCTTGTTCTTTTTTCTTTTTTTTCTTTTTTTCCTTTTCTTCTTCGTATTCTTCGTCTATTTTCTTTTGTTCTTCGGCCTTCATTTCGGATATCGCCTCAGCATAAGCCCTTTCTCTCTCATTAGGATCTATCATAATGTCCAAAGTCGTTTCCTTCCTAGGGTCTTTTCTCCCTAGGTTCAATAACGCCCTGCGATGTCGACGACGACGTCGGGCCCTGTTCGAGTCCCAAGGTGCTTTCGCCGGCCATTCCTTTTTGTCGTACATGTACCAGTACGCTCCTTCAACCTCAACCTTTAAATCCGCGTAAGAGGAGCGCGAACGTATCTTTCGATTTTGCAAAAAAGAATGAATCGGCGTGGTCCACTCCGCTTTCGCATAAAGATTTAGTAAATTATAAAGTTGGATAAATTCTGGGAAGAGAAAAAAACTCGATCCTAGGAAAGAACTTGTCTTTTCATCATTATTGCGTTCCATTAGTTCTTCTAGTTCGTTTTCATTATTTAACCCCATCCAATCAAAAAAGTTCTTATTGTCGATTTTTTCAACTTCTTCAGGTTCTAGTATCAAACTCAGGTCAAACTCTCGTTGAGCAATCTTTATCGCTTGGGCCCTCCCCGAAAGTTTTTTTTTTCTAGCAGCCAAGTCTTTTTTTCGCTTATCCATGCTTTTTTGTTTTTTAAAAATCGGGGTACGTCTTTTATCATACGACTTTTCATACCGAACAAACTTGTCTAGCCCATGCCTATCAAACTTAGGCCAAAATAAGGCGTAAACAGAGAAATAGTTGTGGTGCCGTATGGTTTCTAGGGCAAGAGTTGCGGACTCTACCAACTCCAAATCATCGAGGTGCTCCTTCGGTAACCACCCGTCCGGGAGCACCCTATTCTGTCCAGTTACCCAAGAATCAATAGCGACCTTATCCACCACCTTAGATCCTTTTTTCTTATCTTCAACATCAAATCGTATCTGATTATAAGTCATCCGCCTACGCAGTGCCGTCCTATTAACGTCCATATGCATATCCAACAAAGGGTGCTTTTCCATGGAATCGCGCAAATTTTGATAGTTACTTGTCAGCATATCCACAAGGCTATCTTTGTGTAGGTTGTAAAGATGTGCAATTGCGGTGTGTTTATTATTTACTAATGATGGCGCTATGACATAGGGATCCTTCTTATATTCAGCATTAAGGAAGCTATATGCTAAAAGATCATATCTAAGGTGCTTTTTAAATTTCAATTTTTGTGGGTTAATCGGCAATGAGTCTACTTCATATAAATCCCCTTTCTTGAAATTGTGATTTTCAGCCGTGCGACATTGATTCATTTTATTTCGCCATTTTTGTGCTTCTAATCTGGACCATCTAATGTCAGATAAAAGATAGTAGTCAAAATGGCCTCTTAACCATTCTTTCCATCGATTCATCCCAAGTCTAAAATTTTTCAAATTACGGAATTTAGATACTCTAAAAGAAGACTTCTCCGTTTGTGATAATTTAAAAAATACATATGCTTGTGACAGAGAGGATAAGTCAAAAACAATGGTTTTTTGACTATTACTAATTTGACTATTTCTCAAATTAAAAGTATGTTTTTTTATAGTTGAAATAAAACGGCTTTTTGTTCTTTTCTTTTTATTAATGCCTTTAATGCCCTTGCCAATCATTTTGTTTTTTCTTTTTTTTTTGAATTTAGAAAAAAACTGTGCAACCATTTTCAGACTACTCCTTTTCTTATTTATTTCATCTAGAAATCTATTTTTCAAATCGAAAAGTATTTTCACGTATATCCATTCAATGATCAATTTTCTAAAAATTTTAGATTTACGAATGAATCGTGCCTTTCTTCTTTTGAATATTTTAGAAACCCTTCGTAGTGCTTCTGAGATTTTAGAATGAGAACTGGTTTTGGTCGAACTAATGCTTGTTTGAATAATGAAAAGTCTTTTTTTCTTTTCTTTTATAAGCCTTTCTATTTCATTTATGATTGTGCTTGTTTTATCCACTTTCCTTTCTTTTTTCTTTTTTGTTAATTTAGATTGTGGCCCTTTTTTCAAATTTGTTCTTTTTTTTACTTTTACGCCCTTTAGCAGCTTGGATTGAAAGCCTTTTTTTTGAAAAGCTAAAAGACCTTTTCGAAGAAACCCTTCTCTTTTAAACTTCAAAAAACCCTTCTTTTGCAACTTTCTAATTACACTTGTGAGTAGGTTTTTGAGTTCTTGAGAAGCTTTTTTTTTCTTTAGTTCTTCAAAAACGGTTTTAAAAAATGGATAGGGTTTGCGAGCCGTACCAAAAGGAATAGTAGTTATTCTTCCAAAAACGGTTAAATAAAAATCCTCTGCCACACTGCTCTCTTTGCTTTGATCGGGTTCTCGCCAAGGTTTCCACTCAAAAGGAAAGTGGATCCTTATCTGACAACCATCTGTGAACCACCCTATTGGGTCTTGTGACTCGTCAAGTGGAATACCACCAAAATCGCACAAGGTGTGAGTTTCCTTCTTTAAATCCGCGAAATCCTGAAACAATTCGGGACTTTGAAATAAGAGTATACGAGCCATATTTTTAGCTATTATCAATAAAGGAAAGATCACATTTTTCCTTAAAAACGATTGGATTAATAGTATCAGAGATCTTATTGCATGACCCGATTGAAGGAGTTCCCACGTCTCAGCTATACAAATGGCTCGGATCTCATGCGCCTCTCGGCGCTCCTGCCATTCTTCTACTTCTAAGGCATTCCCTGCTTCTTTTTTGTCTTCTTCGTCTTCCCTGAGCCCTTGTAGTTCGTTTTCTGCTTCTATAGCAGCCTCTATAGCACTCTTTTGAGAATCTGGCAGATTCCACAGTTTCTTCCAAATTCGGTTTATCCTTTCGGATATACGCTTAACTCTCACTTTAAACCCGTATTCCCGTAGTAGAAATCTATAAACTTTTTTCATAAGCTCAAAGATATCTAAAGTGAGCAGAATGAGTAAAAGGGTTTTCCTTCGTTTGGGCAAAAAAAGGGGCGACTGGGCCCGGTGTTCATACCACCCACAAATCGTTACTTTTCGCCTTTGGGTACGGTCCGCACCTTTGACCATATTGCGACGAAAATGCGTGATCTTAGCGTAACGGTAAAAATACCATTGCTTCAGTTCACGTTTCTCATGTCGCTCATAGTATTTCCAGACTTTGGTTCGAAATACCCTAAATTTTGCTTTTCTTGTACGCAAATAGACGTCTTCGGATACTACATCGTCATTTCTTATCGTGTATTCACTATAATCTTTTTTTTCCTCATCGATGTTGTATTCCCACCGAGGAACTTTTTTCATGATTGTCCGTAGTTTCAGCTGAAACTTACGGTATTTTTGATATTTTTTGCGCATTTTCGGAATGTCTTTATGTGTGAACCCGCTCAAACCCTGATAGTAGGTATTCATAATGTCGTATACCGTGTTACGATTTCGACGTATTTTGTTTATTTTATCTAAAAATGGGTTTGGAGAGGAATAAAGGTTTCTTTTTGAACTTGGTCTCAAATTAGAATTCAGAACCAAAATTCTAGTGAAAATCCGATTCAAGCGGCAAGCCTTCTTTTGTTTGTTTGTCAATGTTCCTTTCTTTGTCTTTTTCTTTAACTTTAGCAAAATTTTATAAGGAGCCTTTTTTTTAAGTATTCTCAAAGTTTTCCCTAATAGACTCTTTTCGAAAACTTGCCGTCTAAGCTTTTGTTTTGCCCGGCTTTCCCGTTCCTCTTTCTCGCGTTCGAGTATCAAATACTGCTCTTTCTGATTTAAAGGTCTCAAGTCTTTAAAAAAAAACCACATTGTTTGCAGGTGCTCTTCCTCGTCAACCCTCTGTTCCGCTGCTGTTTTCGTGAATTTATGGTTATACCAAAAAGCTCCGCGAGAAGGTCCATCCCAGACGGGGTCATTTTCCCTTTTTTTTCCTCCCGATGGGTGCATTTGGTCAAACAAGGTCTCAGAAATTGATCGCAAAGCTTTCGGAGTGTATTTGAATTGAAAGAGCTTTCTCCGTATGTCAAATGCATCCCTAAAAGGAGATCCGCTTTGTAGCTTCTGTACTCTTTTTCTTAATTCCTTGTTCAGACTGGCCCTTTTCTTGTCATTTCGTAAAACCCAAAGGGTGTACAATCTATCCCTATCGGGCAGTAGCTTGTTTTTTCTAAACAAAGAAAGTTTTCCTTCAATCATTTTAGAAAAAGTGATTAAAGAAAGGGGATATGTGAAAGAGGTCCGTTCTTTTCCATCGCTTTCACATTTATAAAAACCAAATTGTGAAAATCCCCCTTTTTTGACACTATCTTCGTAGAAAGAAGTTTTGATGTAGCGGTAAGGTTGAACCCACCTGCGCGGATTGAAAAAGAAATGGGAAAAACCGCGGAAAATGGCGCTAAAAACCATTTTATGGTTGAACAAAAACCACTTCAGGAACTTCAAATCAGGGATATAAACGGACAAGAGATTGAAGTAGAGGTCAAAATGTTTGACCACGATCAAAAAGGGAGAAAAAAGGGGCTTGAATCGGTTCAAAAAGCGACTAGAAGACGAAAACAAGTCGAAAAGGTAACCATAAAAAAATTGCAACCGGTGGAAAAGCAAAGCATAATAAAATTTCAACCGGTGGAAAAGGAAAGCATAAAATGAAAAGGACTCGAAAAAGCAATCTGAAAAGAAAGTATAAAGGGTATTTTCAAATTTTTCAAATCCTGTTTCTTCATCCATATCCGAAATTTCTTCATTCTCTTCCTCGTCGAGTTCGTTGCTGTCTCCCTTTTCACTTTCTTCGAGCTCTTCCTCATCCATATCCGAAATTTCTTTATTCCTTTCTTTATTCCTTTCCTCGTCGAGTTCGTCGCTGTGCTCTTTTTCTCTTTCTTTTCGTTTTTTGTTACTCTTTTTCGAAATTAGAGCCCTGTTTTTTTCTTCGTCATCTGACTTTTCGTCTTTCTTTTGTTCTTCTTCGAAGTACTCTAATGGATAGAATCTATTTTCTATCTCTCTTTGCACTTTGGCGTCTTCCTCTAGGCGTTCCATCCTAGCTAGCTCGACTGCATTAGGCACGGATGAACGATGAGGAACAAAAGGTATCGGCGATTTTCCTAAAAAATACAGGGCTACAATAAACAGAATCGTAGCTAATATTTGAATCATTTCATCGATTGTTTGTGCCTGACGGTATATCCCAGGTTTCATGACTTGATCTGGTTTATACTCAAACATTTGGGCTAGAGATATAGCCCTAGATCTTATCTTCTTGATTTTATCTTGAAGATACAGTTGATGAGTAAGAATTAGAAAGGCAGAGAAATTTTTCTGTAGCCATAATGTGAAAAATTGAACCAATTTGATACAAATCAAATGGCCTATACTCCAAACCAAAAAAGTAGTCGATATGTAGAGCACCTTATACTTGCATTGTATCAAGTACGCTATGATCATTCTCGAGAATATGGCGTTGGGAAAAAACGTAAAATTCAGTAATCTATAACTGAAACCATAAACAAAAGCTAGGGCTTGATCGCGTCTCGGAGCCGAAAACGATTTTGGTAGATAAATGTCTAGATGATGATTGGTCCAGAAAAAATGGTACAAAAGAAGGCAAAGAGCCAGTATGATTTTCAGGTAAAAATTGCTGACAATATTGTAAAAGGGCAAGTAGTAAATTAATAAATACCCCAACAAATGCCCCACCATAAATCCATTACTGAGTGCTCGCGCTTTACCAGTCCCCTCTTCTTCTTGAAAAATCCAATAGCGGACAAGGAAAAGATAACTTGTGATTTTTGAAAATGTGATTAACGACCCATAAAACAGCCCGAAAATCAAGGCTGCGCGAATATCCATACGTCTATTATTGAAAGTTTGCATATAAAGATCTTTGTCTCTCCTGGGCTATTCTTCTAAAAGGTGGAATAGAATAACAATTATAAAAAGTTATATAGAATAACAATTATAAAAGGTGGAATAGAAATTACAGGTTTCTTACATTATTGAAATACCGAATTCCTATTTTCAAGGAAATTGGAAAATCTGAAAGAATTCAGATTTCCCCCCTCTTTTTTTAGATTCGTCACTTCCCTTCATTATTCTTTTTTTTTATACCAAATAGACCTTACCAATACCTTGAAAAGGCGATTTACCAATACAATGAAAAGGACCCCTACCCCTACGATGCAGCAGCCTCCAAGAACAGAATTGAAACGAAAAGGTTTGATTAGACTTGGATCAGAACCATAAGTATAAACAGAGGAAAAAGAGCGCTCGGGGTTTTTTTGGGGTGTGTCCATTTCTTCCCTCAAACAAAAAACCGGAGGAGCCTCTTTTTCACCTGGGAACAAGATGGAGTTCTTTTCGTCTCGATAAGGCTTTAGATTGATCCTCTTTGTTTGAACAACTGCATTCTCATATTTTTGACTCAAATCAAAAACCGGAGGATCCTCTTTTTTTTTTTTTTTCACCTGGCAACAAAATGGAGCTCTTTTCGTCTCGATAAGGCTTTGGATTGATCCTCTTTGTTTGAACAACTAGAACTGGGTTATCCTTTCTAAAAGGTTTTATGGTTTCCCTCCCAGTTGATGATTCTTTTATAATCAGCTTATCATTTCTAAAAGGTTTTCTTTTTTCCCTTCCAATTGATGTTGATGCTGATGTTTCTTTTAGAATCATCTTATCATTTCGATTTGGTTTCATTTTTTCCCTCCCAATTTCTGATTCTTTTGTTTTTATTAATATCAGCTGGCCTAGCAAAAAAACGAAAAAAACTTTTAGAATTCCCGGTAGAAAGGGATTTCCCTAATGAAAAAGCTTTCAACGCTGCCTGATGCCCTTTTACTTTCCAGAGATTTTTCCGAATTCGCTTTTTTGAACTAGAAATACGTTTTTTGGGAACTGTCATTTTGAAATTAAAAAAGTTCTTCATTGCTATAGTGAAATGTGAAAGACATTTCGATTTTTTTATTTAAATACGGATTATGGGTACTCTTTTTATATTTTAGTATGGAAATATGGATTATGGCCACTGCTATAGTCAAATCTAAAATACATTCTAAAGTTGAAGAACCCCAGCTTTACCTATTTAATTGAAAATGAATTTCAATCTTTTTTTTTCTATTAACTATTAAATTAAGTAGTGAAGCTCGAGAAGAGTCTAACTAATTGAAATTTCCAAAAGTTGAATGGGACTAATAGTACAAGTAAGCTTTAATATTTTCAAATAATTCTAGCAATATTTAGAATACTTAATACTTAAGAGTTAAGACTAGAAAAAGTCATTTGAGTTTAGAACATCTTTATTTATTATGGATCCTTTTCATTCAAAAAAAAGGGCCGGTGAATTAGAAAAAATGAATTAAGAATTTTTTTATTGATTTTTTTATGGAACATATATATCAATATTCATGGATTATGCCGTTCATTCCACTTCCCGTTCCTATGTTAATAGGAGTTGGACTCCTACTTTTTCCAACGACAACAAAACATCTTCGGCGTATATGGGCCTTTCCTACTCTTTTTTTGTTAGGTCTAGTTATGCTTCTTTCGGCCTATTTATTTATTCATCAACTAAATAAAAATTATATCTATCACTATGTCTGGTCTTGGACCATCAATAATGATTTTTCTTTAGAGTTTGGTCATTTGGTAGATCCACTTACTTCTATCATGTCAATTTTAATTACTACGGTTGGGATTACGGTTCTTATTTATAGTGAGAAATATATGTTTCATGATCAAGGATATTTAAGATTTTTTTCTTATATGACCTTTTTTAATGTTTCAATGTTGGGCTTAGTCACTAGTTCCAATTTGATACAAGTTTATATTTTTTGGGAATTCGTTGGAATGTTTTCTTACCTATTAATAGGCTTTTGGTTTACACGACCGGTTGCCGCGAATGCCTGTCAAAAAGCATTTGTAACTAATCGTGTAGGGGATTTCAGTTTATTATTAGGAATTCTGGGTCTTTATTGGATAACGGGAAGTTTTGAATTTCGAGATTTGTTCGAAATCTTTTCGAATTTGGTTCATAATAATGAAATTCCTTTTTTCTTTTTGACTCTGTGTGCCTTCTTATTATTTGGGGGCGCACTTGCTAAATCCGCGCAATTTCCCCTTCATATATGGTTACCTGATGCCATGGAAGGACCTACTCCTATTTCAGCTCTTATCCATGCTGCTACTATGGTAGCCGCAGGCATTTTTCTTGTAGCTCGTCTTCTTCCTCTTTTCATAGTCATGCCTTACATACTGAATCTAATAT